AGGCTCATTAATTATAGTTTAGTTATTCTCTTGTATGCTCTTTATTCGAGTAGTCAGGTAAGTCAGGTAGGGAAGGAGGGGCCGCTCATGAAGCCAACTAAGCCTGCGAACTTAAGCGCGCAAGACCCTACTAAGGCTAGAGCAAGAGCTAGAAGAGAGCAGATCAACCTGGCAAACGGATTCTTCTGCGAAGTTTCCCACTCCGGTTTCTTTCTATACAACGGACATAGGCTCACCCTTTCATTGTCTTGCGAGGGTTGAGCCGATGCCCGCATGTCGGGGAGTTCGCTCCCTTGCTCCATTCTACCGCAATAGGGATTGAGTCCGTCTTCCCCGCGAGCCACCTGAAATCCTTTTATTAGTCTTTTCACTCCCTCTCATAGTCTTTCTTTCGAGAGGTTTGGCTGTGGGGCTTAGGAAGGAGCTCACGGTTCAGAGCGGGAATCACCTAGAAAGGGGGTCTTCTCTTAGGGCTTCTTGCCAGTAGGAGGAAAGAGAAACAACCTTTATCCAGGGGAAAGAGAACAACTACTATGAAAGGAATATTGCTAATCTTGATATAGTGAAACAGGAAGATATAAAGAGATTCCTATACTGAGGATAATCATCCGGGTAGAACTAAAAGAGGATTAGAATGCCCTTAGAGAAGAAAACATCCAGAGGAAGCAAAGGCACCTTTAGCTCGATCTAATCTATTCTTTTCTTTCCTATCTTGTTAGAACCCAACAGTAAACCTACATGCCTCAATGCCTCAGGTATTCCATTACAGAACCTCCCGGGGTTAGTTCCATAGCCTAGCTTATTACCTTCAAGTAGGAGGAAGGAGAGAAAATACATATAAGACAAAGCAGACTATCTTAAGATAGATTATACACTATACACTAGAGTTAGACGCGAGAGGGGAGTCCCAACCAGAGAAAGCAGAAACTCGTAAAGTGATGATCGCACACTGATGTGCTTTCATCGCTCATCGATAGCTAACTGCCAACACAAGATTCTACTCCAATTACTTAAATAGAGTTAGAGCGGGGATTACCCTTAGAGGTATAACAGAAGGAAGGCGTAGTGATAGAATACAGTCTTATACGTCCTATCTTGATATAAACCTATAGGAGATACAAGACAATGTTATCTAACAGCAGACAATGTTGAGATTGTCTTATCTTATAAAGAATTGTCTTCATAAGATTGTCTGCTGCTCTCTAACAACCTAGCCACTTACTGGGATAGGAACTACTAGGATAGGAAGCTACTAGAGGAATTCTTAAACATCCTAAAGCTACATCCTACGCCTAGCTACTACCAGTGCTAAATCTAAAACATTCTTATCTGGCTTTGCTTGTTATAACCCTACAGTCAAGTAGCAGCCTGCCTCAGGTATAGATATCCCGAAACTCCCCTTGCCCGCTCTACGACTACAAAAGAGAAGACAGATCCAATCCAATCTATTCTAACCCTCAAAACAGAAACTACAGGCAACCCTTAGACCTTACGCTCATCCCTCTTGCTAGGAGGGACCGAGCTGCACTACCCTTACTCAACCTCAACTACCAGAACTTTAAGGAAAGAAAGCCACCCGTAGTTACATAAGACTGACAAGAAAGAAGAAGAGCTACCATCTAGCAGCTAGGATAGGGAAGGCTAGCTACTCAGACTAGAAGACACTGGGGGAAATAGAAGCACAGCCAGGAGATAGCTTCCCACTAGCTACTGGGATAGCACTACTAGCTACTATTAGGAACTACAAAGAGGCTAGCTACTCGGATAGGAAGTCAAAACTAGCTACATGGTTAAGGTAGGCCCTTCTCTCATTACTTCCTCACGTCAGGAATGTCGGGACGGAGAAATGCAATGTCATTTGGCCGAATATTGAAATAAAAATGAATATGTTAAAAGTAAGAATCTTTCTATGGAGTGGTTATAGGTTGAAAGAATGAAGTCAAGCTGGTCTCCAGTAGTCTTTGTACATGTATTTCCCCCAATAGAGGGGGATAGTCCTTAGGAGAGAGAGTCCTGTTGCAGACCCCCTCACAACATTCTTCTTTTATCGCGCGATTTAGTAATAGTTCAGTGAACTAGAACATCCTTCTTTTATTGAGATTGAGTCATTGTTCGGTGACTTATATCTGACCGGAACCTACGATTATAACGAATCCCCCGATTCTATTTCTTTTATTGTTTCAGTCTTTGTAAATTCCCCGTCTTTCTTTTGTTTCATCTTTTTCACGGGAAAAAAGTGCTGTGATGAGATCTGTCTATACGTCCATCTCACAACTAATAAGACAGAAAGTGGCAATGTAACAGGGGCCAAGGATACCTCACGTTCGGGTACAGAAGAGAGCGGAGCGAACGATCAAAGCGATCAAAGCAAGACGAACAAAGAGCTGAATAAGGTTTCGTTGCCGTTCCATCATAGTTTATAAGGAGCTGGACAAGGAAAGGAGGGTGCTTTCAACTTC